AATTACTTCTGAAACTTATCAGAACTTCCATCTCTTTTTTTTTTTAATGTAATGAGCCTGTCCTCTCTTCTCTAGTTATATTCGACTATAAAAATATCGAAACTGATCACTAATCCAAGAAAATAATATTCGGAGGACTCTTCTGACCAAACAAATAATTGTCAGCAAAGTTGTTTCTTTTTTTCCTCAAATCCAAAGAATTCCTCTTACTTTATACATAGGTCATCGATTTAGCATATTGGATAAAAAAGAAAAAGGGGGTTGAAATACACCTTTTTCTAAGTTTTTTCCAATGAAATAAAAGGTTCAAATCCGTTTTTTATCGACATGAGTGTTTTCTATCGAAAAAAAAAATTCCAACTCTTCGTTTTGAAACCATTTCTGGATTAACATGGTAGTAGAAAGAGTACCCTGCTTGTATCTGGACTTCAAACGGTTTAGCTTTAACCCTGTTAATGGTTCCACATTATTGGTTGATAGAGAATCAAAGTCGATTTCCCAATGAATCACGAAATGCTATGGTTCTTAAATATGATTTCTTAATTTATTCAGAAGTAATTCGTGGAATCATGCACCTTTTCTTTCCTACTTATACCAAAAAATCAAGTGCAGTTGGTTGAATCCAACCTATTCTTGAAATAAACAACTCGCACACACTCCCTTTCCAAAAAAAATCAATATACCAAGCACTACACTTAGATTTATTGGATTTGTTGCTAAAATATCAGTATTAAACCCGAAACTTCCGGCGGATGACCAATAACCTAAGGAAAGGAAAGGATCGGTTACATTTTTCATATGATCTCCTCTTTCTTATTCTTAAAAATAGAATAATTATCTATATTTTCTTTTTTTTTTTTTATTTATTCTATTATTTTCATTTTTCTAAATACTACTAAATAGAATCAAAAAAAAATAGATAATTTAGAAATGGCAATGGATTTTTTTTTTCAATTGGAAATTTCCAATACGAATTATACTTATTAGAATTCAGTATCGGATCTTATGTTATGTGAATTTCGAAATATTTCGTTTGTTCCAATACTTCTCAAAAAAAGCTCCATTGGACTAAGAGTAAAGAAAGAAAACGAATTGACATGCCAATTTCTCTTCCCAAAATCGGTCCTTTACATGGTTTTTTGTCCCAACGAATAATAAGAAAATAATAAGAAATGGAAATCGGAATAGAATTCAAAAAAAGCAAGAGCAGAAAACCCAAGGAAATAAAAAAAGAAATAGATATGGACTTTTCTTTGTAGGATTAAACAAAGGGATTCGCAAATAAAAGTGCTAATGCCACAACCAGTCCATAAATTGTTAAAGCTTCCATAAAAGCCAGACTAAGCAATAAAGTACCTCGTATTTTTCCCTCTGCCTCTGGTTGTCTCGCAATTCCTTCTACAGCTTGTCCCGCAGCAGTACCTTGACCAACTCCAGGTCCAATAGAAGCAAGCCCTACGGCCAATCCAGCAGCAATAACGGAAGCAGCAGAAATCAGTGGATTCATGATAAGTTCCTCGCACGAAAACAAAAAAAAATAAAGAAATAGTTAATGATACAATCAACCAAGGAATTATGACTTACTTATTCCATCGATCAAATTTATTCAGTTTTAAAGTAACTAAGAACCCTGAATTGAAATAAAAAAAATATTCGTGAATTATTCGAACTACTTCAATATATCTTTTTTTTTAGCTCCCCTACACGTAATTTTGTGAATCCGTACCCCTTTTATTCTTCCATTTCTTTCTTTTTTCTTTTCTTCCGAATCATTCTTTGTTCTTTAATTCTGGATTTAACTTCATTCAATATTCAACTCAAAATTACAAAATTACATACGAAACACGAAACAGAAGGGCTTTCGTTGGAATTCCTATATAAATTAACCATAGTAGACCAAATTAGATATATCTTTATTTCATATATACCTAGTTAATATCTAATATCACATATACATGTCTTTCCCCTATAACGTAAACCAACTATTCGTATCTTAGATTAATTCGGAGTCTAGAATCATTCTTAAAAACATCCACAAAAATTGTCTTATAGCGATTAGATTCCATACACCTAGTTCGAACCCCCCTTCCTTTCCTAACTAACTCTCTTTTTGTTTCTTTTTTTTTTTATTTATTTCCTTTTTCGTAAACCCTGATCTTCCCTTTTTATTTCTCATTATAATTCTCCCACATAGGTACAATCAATCGAAATGACGAACTAAATGACGAATTCGTTAGGCCGAATGATTGCATAGAAATACCAGTATTTGATTGATCTAAGTTCATCTAAGTTATTATTTATTAAATTAGTCCATTTTTTTGGTCAATCGGTGAATTGAATGAAATCAACTGAAACGAGAATCATTCTCTCTACCACGTTTTTAATCACACGTCGTAAACAGATACCAGAAGAATTCTTATTAAGATTATAACAATACTCCCCAATAAACTAATATTTACTAGACCTACTAATATACTACCTATTAATATTTAATATTGGA